TTAAGCGACGGTATTCAGATAAAGATCCTATTTCCTTTCTGTCTGAAACCGTGGCACAGATCTAAGCTACAATCACATCCTAGAGATTCCATGAAAAAGAAAGGTAAAAAACAAAATTTTTGTTTTTTAACAGTTTGGGGAATGGAAGCTGAATTACCTTTTGGTTCTCCCCGACAACTACCTTCTTTTTTTGAACCCGTTTGGAAACAACTTGAAAAAAGACTTATGAAAGTGAAAAAAAAATGTTTTATAGCCCTAAAAATTATAAACGAAAGAACAAAACGGTTTCGAAAAGTATCAAAAGAAAAAACAAGATGGGTTAGAAAAATAGTTAGATTTATAAAAAGAATAATGAAAGAACTTAAAAAAGTAAGTCTAATTCCATTATTTGGATTGAGGGAAGTATATGAATCGAATATAAATATAAAAAATAAAAAATCACTAATAAGTAATCATATAAATCATGAATCGTCCATTCGAATTAGATCTGCGGATTGGACAAATTATTCACTGACAGAAAAAAAGATGAAAGATCTGGCTGATAAGACAAATACAATCAGAAATCAAATCGAAAAAATAACAAAAGATAAAAAAAACATATTTATAACTACGTATATAAACATTAGTCCTAACGAAACAAATTGTAATGATAAAAGATTAGAATCTCCGAAAAATATTTGGCAGATATTAAAAAGAAGAAGTGCTCGACTAATGCGCAAATGTCACTATTTTTTTTATTTTTTTATTGAAAGGATATACAGAGATATCTTTTTACGTATCATTAATATTCCCAGAATACATGTAAAAAATTTACTTCAATTAAAAAACAAAATAACGGATAATTCCAATGATGAAACAAATAAAAAAGGAATTTATATTGATAAAACAAAACAAAATAAAAGAAATTTGATTTCGACTAAGTGGATTTATAATATTAGTAATCAAAATTCGCAGATTTTTTGTGACCTTTCTTCGTTGTCACAGGCATACGTATTTTACAAATTATCACAAGCACAAGTTATCAACAAACATTACTTGAAATTTTTATTTCAATATCACGGAACAATTCCTTTTATTAAGGATAGAATAAAAAAATCTTTTTTTGGAACACAAGGAATATTTCATTCCGAATCAAGGTATAAGAAACTTCGCGGTTTAAAAATGAATGAATGGAAAAGCTGGTTAATGGGTAATTATCACTATAAATACAATTTATCTCAGACTAGATGGTCTAGATTAGTACCGCAAAATTGGCGAAATAGAATCAATCAAAATTTGATGATTCAAAATACAAACCCAACCCATTTTTATTCATATGAAAAAGACCGATTAATTCATTACAAGAAAGAAAACAATTATGCATATGCAGTAAATTCATTACCGAACCGAAAAGATAAATTAAAAAACTACAAATTTGATCTTTTATCAAATAAATATATGAATTATGAAGATAAGAAAGGTTCATATATTTATGGGTCGCCATTACAAGTAAATGAGACCAAAGAGATTCCCTATAATTACAATAAGTATAATACCGAATTCTTTTATTTGCCGAGAGATATAAATCTTGGTAACTATCTACGAGAAGATTCTATTATTGATAGGGATAAAAATACGGATAGAAAATATTTTGATTGGAGAACTATTAATTTTTGTCTTAGAAAAAATATCGATATTGAGGAATGGAGAAATAGAGATATCGAGGCCAGCGTCAATATTAATAAAAATACTAAGACTCGGACTAATTATTATCAAATAATTGAGAAAATGGATAAGAAAGTTTTTTTTTTAATAATTGAGAAAATGGATAAGAAAGTTTTTTTTAATCTCACGATTCATAAACAAATCTGCCCAACCAATCAAACAAAAACATCTTTTGACTGGATGGGAATGAATGAAGAAATCCTAAATTGTCCGATATCGAATCTAGAACTGTGGTTTTTACCAGAATTTGTGTTACTTTATAATACATATAAGATTCAACCGTGGATCGTACCAATTAATTTACTTCTTTTTAAATTGAATATAAATAAAAATATTAGTAAAAATATCAATGAAAAGAAAAAAAAAGATAGATTATATAATCCAAAAAAATCTCTTGAATTAGAGAATCGAAATCAAGAAGAAAAACAACATCCAGTCCAAGGAGATCTTGGATCCGATCCATCGAAAAAAAAAAAAAATGTTAAAGAAGAAGATTATCGGGGATCATACATTCAAAAAAGCACAAATAAAAATAAATCCAAGATAGGAGCGGAACTAGATTTCTTCCTGAAAAGATATTTTCTTTTTCAATTGAAATGGGATAATGCTTTTAATCAAAAAATACTCAATAATATCAAGGTATATTGCCTACTCCTTAGATTGAGAAATCCAAAAGAAATTGCTATATCCTCTATTCAAAGGGACGAAATAAGTTTGGATGTAATGCTGATTCCGAAGTCTACAACTCTTACAAAATTGATAAAAAGGGGACTATTGATTATTGAACCAGCTCGGCTATCCATAAAATGGGACGGACAATTTATCATGTACCAAACCATAGCTATTTCACGGGTGCATAAGAGTAAGCACCAAACTAATCGAAGATACCAAGAAAAAATAAATGTTGATAAAAAGGGTCTTAATGAATCCATTGCACGACATGAAAATGGGAATAGAGACGAAAATTTTTATGATTTTATTGTTCCTGAAAATTTTTTATCTCCTAGACGTCGTAGAGAATTGAGAATTTTCGTTTGTTTAAATTCAAGAAATGCCAATGTTGGGGATAGAAATCCAGTATTTTGCAATGGGAACAATGTAAAGCGCTGTGGTCAATTTTTTTATGAGGATAAGCATCTTGATGTAGATACAAATCGATTTATTAAGTTCAAATTATTTCTTTGGCCAAATTATCGATTCGAAGATTTTGCTTGTATGAATCGCTATTGGTTTGATACCAATAATGGTAGTCGTTTCGGTATGTCAAGGCTACATATGTATCCACGATTGATAATTAGTTGATGATACATTTACATTACATGGATCAAGCGGCATCTCTGACATGGTATATGAACACAAACAAATATATACAGCCTTGTAATGTTATATTACATTATGGTACATGATACTGATTACCTGACTTTCATTTTAGCAATTCTATCTAGTAAGTAATGAATCGTCATAATCTTCTTATCTTAGGTGAAAATTCTTGTATTTTGTGGGTTAGAAGTTTTTTATTTATATCTGAATTGAAAAATTGTATTGATTTGATTATCAATTAAGTGAATTTGATAAAAAAAAAGAAGTATACGAATAAATCCAGATTATTGTGTATAACAAATAAAAATGACTGGCATTATTATTACTGATCAGTAAAATCTATATTTGTAATGTAAATCAATTTGTAATGTAAATAAAGAAAAAGGGAGGAAAAATGTTATGGTTATTTCGAAAGAAGAAAAAAAAGAAAATAGGGGTTCTGTTGAATTTCAAGTATTCAGTTTTACCAAAAAGATACGTATACTTACTTCCCATTTGGAATTGCACAGAAAAGATTATTTATCTCAGAGAGGTCTACGTAAAATTTTGGGAAAACGTCAACGGCTGCTGGCTTATTTGTCAAAGAAAAATAGAGTACGCTATAAAGAATTAATTAGTCAATTGGATATTCGGGAGCCAAAAACTCGTTAAGTTCATTTTTTGTTTGATTTTATTTATATTATATATTTAATGAACTTCATTTGGTTTTCAGCAATTCGTGGAATAATGAATCGGGGAAAAAATATATGACTGTACCGACTACAAGAAAAGACCTCATGATAGTCAATATGGGTCCTCAACACCCATCAATGCACGGTGTTCTTCGACTCATCATTACTCTAGATGGAGAAAATGTTATTGACTGTGAACCCGTATTGGGTTATTTACACAGAGGAATGGAAAAAATTGCAGAAAATCGAACAATTATACAATATCTTCCTTATGTAACACGTTGGGATTATTTAGCTACTATGTTTACAGAGGCAATAACGGTAAATGGACCAGAACAGTTGGGAAATATCCAAGTACCGAAAAGAGCGAGCTATATTAGAGTAATTATGCTAGAACTGAGTCGTATAGCTTCTCATTTGTTATGGCTTGGCCCTTTTATGGCGGATATCGGTGCGCAGACCCCTTTCTTCTATATTTTCCGAGAGAGAGAATTAATATATGACCTATTCGAATCTTCCACAGGTATGCGAATGATGCATAATTATTTCCGTATCGGAGGGGTGGCTGCTGATCTACCTTATGGCTGGATAGATAAATGCTTGGATTTCTGTGATTATTTTTTAACAGGGGTTACTGAATATCAAAAGCTTATTACACGTAATCCCATTTTTTTGGAACGTGTTGAAGGGGTGGGTATTATTAGTGGAGAGGAAGCAATAAATTGGGGTTTATCGGGACCAATGCTACGAGCTTCCGGAATTCCGTGGGATCTTCGTAAAATGGATCATTATGAGTCTTACGACGAATTTGATTGGGAAGTACAATGGCAAAAAGAGGGAGATTCACTAGCCCGTTATTTAGTCCGAATCGGTGAAATGGTGGAATCCATCAAAATTATTCAACAAGCCCTGGAAGGAATTCCCGGAGGGCCCTATGAAAATTTAGAGGTACGGCGCTTTGATAAAACAAAGGATTCTGAATGGAATGATTTTGATTATCGATTCATTAGTAAGAAACCTTCGCCCACTTTTGAATTGTCTAAGCAAGAGCTTTATGTGAGAGTAGAAGCCCCCAAGGGGGAATTGGGAATTTTTCTGGTAGGAGATCGGAGTGTTTTTCCCTGGAGATGGAAAATTCGTCCACCTGGTTTTATCAATTTGCAAATTCTTCCTCAGCTAGTTAAAAAAATGAAATTGGCCGATATTATGACAATACTAGGTAGTATAGATATTATTATGGGAGAAGTTGATCGTTGAAATGATAATTGAGACGATAAAAGTACAAGCTATCAATTCTTTTTCCAG